GTCCTTGTAGCTTACAAAAAGCATGACACTGAAGATGTCAAGACGGCTGCCACACACACCCAAGGACAAAAGACTTAGTCCTAACCTTACTGTTAGTTGTTGCTAGGTTTATACATGCAAGTATCCGCGCCCCAGTGCCTATGCCCTGGACACCTTAAACCCCAAGTAGATAGGAGCGGGCATCAGGCTCACCACTAACCGTAGCCCAAGACGCCTAGCAATTGCCACGTCCCCACGGATTCTCAGCAGTAGTTAATATTAAGCAATGAGTGTAAACTTGACTTAGCCATAGCAAACCAGAGTCGGTAAATCCTGTGCCAGCCACCGCGGTCATACAGGAGACTCAAATTAACGTTATAACGGCGTAAAGAGTGGACGCATGTTATCCAAGTAGCTAAGACTAAAAAGCAACTGAGCTGTCATAAGCCCAAGATGCCCATAAGGCCTCCGCCCTCAAAGAAGATCTTAGAACAACGATCAATTGAATTCCACTAAAGTCAGGACCCAAACTGGGATTAGATACCCCACTATGCCTGACCCTAAACCTTGATATTCTACCCTACCCGAATATCCGCCCGAGAACTACGAGCACAAACGCTTAAAACTCTAAGGACTTGGCGGTGCCCCAAACCCACCTAGAGGAGCCTGTTCTGTAATCGATGATCCACGATATTACCTGACCATTTCTCGCTCAAAACAGCCTATATACCGCCGTCGCCAGCTCACCTTCCCTGACAGCCCAACAGTGAGCGCAATAGCCCAACCACGCTAATAAGACAGGTCAAGGTATAGCCTATGGAATGGAAGCAATGGGCTACATTTTCTAAGTTAGAACATAACGGCAAAGGAACATGAAACTGCTCCTGGAAGGCGGATTTAGCAGTAAAGTGGGACAATTGAGCCCTCTTTAAGCCGGCTCTGAGGCACGTACATACCGCCCGTCACCCTCCTCGCAAGCGACCAACACACCCTATAACTAATAAGCCATCCAGCTAAAGATGAGGTAAGTCGTAACAAGGTAAGTGTACCGGAAGGTGCACTTGGACTACCAAGACGTAGCTTTAACAAAAGCATTCAGCTTACACCTGAAAGATATCTGCTAACATCAGATCGTCTTGATGCCAAACTCTAGCCCAATACACATTGACCTGGAATAACAAAGCTATTCCCCAAACCCAACCAAAGCATTTGCTAGTCCCAGTATAGGCGATAGAAAAGACACCATTGGAGCGATAGAGACCACGTACCGTAAGGGAAAGATGAAATAGCAATGAAAAACCTAAGCTACAAACAGCAAAGATCAACCCTTGTACCTTTTGCATCATGGTCTAGCAAGAACAACCAAGCAAAATGAATTTAAGTTTGCCACCCCGAAACCTAAGCGAGCTACCCATGAGCAGCTATCTTGAGCGAACCCGTCTCTGTTGCAAAAGAGTGGGATGACTTGTGGGTAGAGGTGAAAAGCCAATCGAGCTAGGTGATAGCTGGTTGCCTGTGAAACGAATCTAAGTTCACTCTTAATTCTTCTCCAAGGAAACTACGAACCCTAATGAAGCGAATTAAGGGCTATTTAAAGGGGGTACAGCTCCTTTAAAAAAGAATACAATCTCTACGAGCGGATAAATAACCTATACAAAACCTATTGTGGGCCCTCAAGCAGCCATCAACAAAGAGTGCGTTAAAGCTCAGTACCCAAAAATACCAGAACCTTATGACTCCCTCCCCACTAACAGGCTAACCTATAACCAAATAGGAGAATTAATGCTAGAATGAGTAACCAGGGTCCTCCCTCTACGACGCAAGCTTACATCCACACATTATTAACAAAACCCCAATATACGACCAATCAAACAAGCAGAGTATTAAGTACATTGTTAACCCGACAGAGGAGCGTCCATTAAGAAAGATTAAAACCTGCAAAAGGAACTAGGCAAACACAAGGCCCGACTGTTTACCAAAAACATAGCCTTCAGCAAATAAAAACAAGTATTGAAGGTGATGCCTGCCCGGTGACCCGATGTTTAACGGCCGCGGTATCCTAACCGTGCAAAGGTAGCGCAATCAATTGTCCCATAAATCGAGACTAGTATGAATGGCTAAACGAGGTCTTAACTGTCTCTTGCAGGCAATCGGTGAAATTGATCTCCCTGTGCAAAAGCAGGGATAAACACATAAGACGAGAAGACCCTGTGGAACTTCAAAACCAGCTGCCACCCCTAAATTACACAAACACCCACCGGGTTCACTATAATATAGGGCCCTGGCCCGCGTTTTTCGGTTGGGGCGACCTTGGAGAAAAACAAATCCTCCAAAAATTAGACCTTAACTCTAGACCAAGAGCAACTCCTCAACGTGCTAATAGCACCCAGACCCAATATAATTGATCAATGGACCAAGCTACCCCAGGGATAACAGCGCAATCTCCTTCGAGAGTCCATATCGACAAGGAGGTTTACGACCTCGATGTTGGATCAGGACATCCTAGTGGTGCAGCAGCTACTAAGGGTTCGTTTGTTCAACGATTAACAGTCCTACGTGATCTGAGTTCAGACCGGAGCAATCCAGGTCGGTTTCTATCTATGATGAGCTCTTCCCAGTACGAAAGGATAGGAAAAGCAAGGCCAATACCACTAGCAAGCCTTCGCCTTAAGTGATGAAGTCAACTCAATCACGAAAAGCTCTCACCCCTCCACTAAACCCTAGAAAAGGGCCACAGCTAGCGTGGCAGAGCTCGGCAAATGCAAAAGGCTTAAGTCCTTTAACTCAGAGGTTCAAATCCTCTCCCTAGCTTACCCCATGACCAACCACCCACTTCTAGTCAACCTTATCATAGCCCTTTCCTACGCCCTCCCCATTCTAATCGCAGTAGCTTTCCTCACCTTGGTTGAGCGCAAAATCTTAAGCTACATACAAGGCCGAAAGGGCCCGAACATTGTCGGGCCCTACGGCCTACTACAACCCTTAGCAGACGGAGTAAAGCTATTCATCAAAGAACCCATCCGACCATCAACATCCTCCCCCATCTTATTTATCGCAACACCCATACTTGCACTACTACTTGCAATCTCCATCTGAACCCCACTCCCACTACCCTTCTCACTCGCAGACCTAAACCTAGGCCTTCTATTCCTCCTAGCCATATCAAGCTTAGCAGTATACTCCATCCTATGATCTGGATGAGCTTCTAACTCAAAATATGCTCTAATTGGAGCACTACGAGCAGTAGCTCAAACCATCTCCTATGAAGTGACTTTAGCCATAATCCTCCTATCCGTCGTTCTACTCAGTGGTAACTACACTCTCAGTACCCTAGCAGTCACCCAAGAGCCCCTATACCTAATTTTCTCTTGCTGACCACTAGCCATAATATGATACGTTTCTACATTAGCCGAAACCAACCGGGCCCCCTTCGACCTAACAGAGGGTGAATCCGAGCTGGTCTCAGGATTTAATGTCGAATACTCGGCAGGCCCCTTTGCCCTGTTCTTTCTAGCCGAATACGCAAATATCATGCTCATAAACACACTAACTACCCTTCTATTTCTCAACCCAAGCGCCCTCAACCCACCCCAAGAACTATACCCCGTAATCCTAGCTACAAAAGTCCTTCTCCTATCAGCAGGATTCCTATGGATCCGCGCCTCATACCCACGATTCCGATACGACCAACTAATGCATCTACTATGAAAAAACTTCCTCCCACTTACACTAGCCCTATGTCTATGACATACTAGCATACCAATCTGCTATGCGGGCCTACCTCCGTACCTAAGAACCCCAAGGAAATGTGCCTGAGAACTAAGGGTCACTATGATAAAGTGAACACAGAGGTATACCAATCCTCTCATTTCCTAGAACTTAGAAAAGTAGGAATTGAACCTACACTAGAGGAATCAAAACCCTCCATACTCCCCTTATATTATTTTCTAGTAGGGTCAGCTAAACAAGCTATCGGGCCCATACCCCGAAAATGATGGTTCAACCCCTTCCCCTGCTAATGAACCCCCAAGCAAAACTAATCTTTACTACCAGCCTCCTACTAGGAACTACCATTACAATCTCAAGCAACCATTGAATTATAGCCTGAACTGGACTGGAAATTAATACCCTAGCTGTTCTACCCCTGATCTCAAAATCTCACCACCCCCGAGCTATCGAAGCTACAACCAAATATTTCCTAGTACAAGCAGCTGCCTCCACTCTAATCTTGTTCTCCAGCATAACTAACGCATGACAAACCGGACAGTGAGATATCACCCAACTGACTTGCCCCACATCTTGCTTAATCCTAACTGCAGCCATTGCAATAAAACTAGGACTAGTGCCATTCCATTTTTGATTCCCCGAAGTTCTCCAAGGGGCCTCTCTAACCATCGGCCTACTCTTATCTACAGCCATGAAATTTCCCCCAATAACACTGTTCTTCATAACATCACAATCACTAAACCCAACCCTACTTACAATCATAGCAATCCTATCCGTGGCCCTAGGAGGATGAATAGGCCTAAATCAGACACAAACCCGAAAAATCCTAGCCTTCTCATCTATCTCTCACTTAGGCTGAATAGCAGCTATTATTATCTATGACCCTAAACTAGCCCTATTAAACTTTTACCTATATGCCCTAATAACTGCAGCCGTATTCCTCGCCCTAAACTCAATAAAAACCCTAAAACTATCCACACTCATGACCACATGAACAAAAACCCCAGTATTAAGTGCAACACTAATGCTAGCCCTCCTATCCCTTGCAGGCCTCCCCCCTCTAACAGGATTCCTACCTAAATGACTAATCATTCAAGAACTAACTAAACAAGAAATAGCCCCAACAGCAACAATTATCGCCCTCCTCTCCCTCCTAAGCCTATTCTTCTACTTACGCCTTGCATACTGTGCAACAATCACACTTCCCCCACACACTACAAACCACATGAAACAATGACATACTAGTAAGCCAACCAATATCCTAGTTGCCATCCTAGTAACCATAACCATCACCCTCCTACCAATATCACCCATAATCCTCACTATTGTTTAAGAAACTTAGGATCACCTTAAACCGAAGGCCTTCAAAGCCTTAAACAAGAGTTAGACCCTCTTAGTTTCTGTTAAGATTCGCAGGATATTACCCTGCATCTCCTGAATGCAACCCAGATGCTTTAATTAAGCTAGAACCTTCATACACTAGACAGATGGGCTTCGATCCCATAACACTATAGTTAACAGCTATATGCCCAAACCAACAGGCCTCTGCCTAGAGGTTCTGGCACGCGATCAGCGCACATCAATGAGTTTGCAACTCACTATGAATTTCACTACAGAGCCGATAAGAAGAGGAATCAAACCTCTGTAAAAAGGACTACAGCCTAACGCTTATACACTCAGCCATCTTACCTGTGACATTCATTAACCGATGATTATTCTCAACCAACCACAAAGATATCGGCACCCTCTACTTAATTTTCGGCGCATGAGCCGGAATAGTGGGTACCGCCCTAAGCCTTCTCATTCGAGCAGAACTAGGCCAACCAGGCGCCTTACTAGGAGACGACCAAGTGTACAACGTAATCGTCACAGCCCACGCCTTTGTAATGATTTTCTTCATAGTTATGCCAATCATAATCGGAGGATTCGGTAACTGACTGGTTCCCATGATAATCGGAGCCCCAGACATAGCATTCCCCCGAATAAACAACATAAGCTTCTGACTACTCCCCCCATCCTTCCTACTCCTCTTAGCATCATCCACAGTTGAAGCAGGAGTGGGAACCGGCTGAACTGTATACCCACCTCTAGCCGGAAACCTAGCCCACGCCGGAGCCTCAGTAGACCTAGCTATCTTCTCCCTCCACCTAGCAGGAATTTCATCAATCCTAGGTGCTATCAATTTCATCACAACAGCGATCAACATAAAACCACCAGCCCTTTCACAATATCAAACCCCTCTATTCGTCTGATCCGTCCTAATCACAGCAGTCTTACTTCTCCTATCATTACCCGTCTTAGCTGCTGGCATCACCATGCTCCTGACCGACCGTAACCTAAATACCACCTTCTTTGACCCCGCAGGAGGAGGAGACCCGGTACTCTACCAGCATCTCTTCTGATTCTTTGGACACCCAGAAGTATACATCCTAATCCTTCCAGGATTTGGCATTATCTCCCACGTAGTAGCCTACTACGCAGGGAAAAAAGAACCATTTGGCTACATAGGAATAGTATGAGCCATGCTATCCATCGGGTTCCTTGGTTTTATTGTCTGAGCCCATCACATGTTCACTGTCGGAATGGACGTTGACACCCGAGCCTACTTCACATCCGCTACCATAATTATCGCAATCCCAACAGGAATCAAAGTATTCAGCTGACTAGCAACACTACACGGGGGCACAATCAAATGAGACCCCCCAATGCTATGAGCAATAGGATTCATCTTCCTATTCACCATTGGAGGATTAACTGGAATCGTCCTAGCAAACTCATCGCTAGATATCGCCCTGCACGACACCTACTACGTAGTAGCTCACTTCCACTACGTCCTCTCAATAGGAGCAGTATTTGCAATCATAGCAGGTATCACCCACTGATTCCCCCTATTCACCGGCTACACCCTCCACTCCACATGAGCCAAAGCCCACTTCGGCGTAATATTCGTAGGTGTGAACCTAACTTTCTTCCCTCAACACTTCCTAGGCCTAGCCGGCATGCCACGACGATACTCAGACTACCCAGACGCCTACACTTTATGAAACACTATCTCTTCAATCGGCTCATTAATCTCTCTAACAGCCGTAATCATGCTTGTATTCATCATCTGAGAAGCCTTCGCATCAAAACGCAAAGCACTTCAACCAGAGCTAACAAGCACCAACATTGAATGAATCCACGGCTGCCCACCTCCATTCCACACCTTTGAAGAACCAGCCTTCGTCCAAGTCCAAGAAAGGAAGGAGTCGAACCCCCATATGTTGGTTTCAAGCCAACCGCATATAAACCACTTATGCTTCTTTCTCATAGAGGTGTTAGTAAAATAATTACATAGCCTTGTCAAGGCTAAATTATAGGTGAAACCCCTGTACACCTCACTCCAAAATGGCCAACCACTCACAATTCGGTTTCCAAGACGCTTCATCACCCATCATAGAAGAACTCATGCAATTCCACGACCACGCTCTAATGGTTGCCCTAGCCATTTGCAGCTTAGTCCTCTATCTCTTAGCCCTAATACTTACAGAAAAACTATCATCCAGCACTGTCGACGCCCAAGAAATCGAACTCGTCTGAACGATTCTCCCAGCCGCAGTCCTAGTCATACTTGCCCTCCCCTCTCTACGAATCCTATACATAATAGACGAGGTGAACGAACCTGACCTAACCATTAAAGCCATCGGCCACCAATGATATTGATCCTACGAATACACCGACTTTAAGGACTTTACATTTGACTCCTACATAATCCCCACATCAGACCTCCCACTAGGTCACTTCCGCCTACTAGAAGTAGACCACCGAGTAATCGTGCCCACAGAATCCAAAGTACGAGTCATCGTTACTGCTGACGACGTACTTCACTCATGAGCCGTCCCCAGCTTAGGCGTAAAAACCGATGCAATCCCAGGACGCCTCAACCAAACTTCATTCCTTGCCTCCCGCCCAGGAGTGTACTACGGACAGTGCTCAGAAATCTGCGGAGCCAACCACAGCTTCATACCTATCGTTGTAGAATCAACCCCCTTAGCCAACTTCGAGAGCTGATCCTCCCTACTATCTTCCTAATCATTAAGAAGCTATGAAGCAGCGCTAGCCTTTTAAGCTAGAGAAAGAGGGTCCTCCCCTCCTTAATGATATGCCCCAACTAAATCCAAACCCCTGATTTTTTATCATGCTAACTTCATGGCTAACCTTCTCCCTAATCATCCAACCAAAACTGCTCACATTCATCACTATAAACCCCCCATCCAATAAAACACCCACAACCCCAAAAACCACACCCTGAACCTGACCATGAACTTAAGCTTCTTCGACCAATTCTCAAGCCCATCCCTCCTAGGAATCCCACTAATCCTGATCTCAATAACATTCCCAGCCCTTCTTCTCCCCTCCCCTGGCAATCGATGAATTACTAACCGACTATCAACTCTTCAACTATGATTCATCAACTTAATCACAAAACAACTAATAATACCACTCCACAAAAAAGGTCACAAGTGAGCCTTAATCCTCACATCCCTAATAGTATTCTTATTACTAATCAACCTTCTAGGACTGCTACCCTACACATTTACACCAACCACCCAACTATCCATAAACCTAGCACTAGCCTTCCCCCTATGACTTGCAACACTCCTAACAGGCCTACGAAACCAACCCTCTGCCTCCCTAGGACACCTTTTACCAGAAGGTACCCCCACACCCCTAATTCCCGCCCTAATCATGATCGAAACAACAAGCCTCCTAATCCGCCCACTCGCTCTGGGCGTCCGCCTAACCGCTAACCTTACAGCAGGTCACCTTCTCATCCAACTGATCTCAACCGCCACAATAGCCCTATTCTCAACAATACCAGCAGTCTCCCTATTGGCCCTATCAGTCCTGTTCCTTCTAACCATCCTGGAAGTAGCAGTAGCCATAATCCAAGCCTATGTTTTCGTCCTCCTACTAAGCCTCTACCTACAAGAAAACATCTAACACCAATGGCACACCAAGCACACTCTTACCACATAGTAGACCCAAGCCCATGACCTATCCTAGGAGCAGCTGCCGCCCTCCTCACCACTTCAGGCCTGACCATATGATTCCATTACAACAACCCCTTACTCCTAGCCATCGGACTCACTTCAACCATCCTAGTCATATTCCAATGATGACGCGACATCGTACGCGAAAGCACTTTCCAAGGACACCACACCCCAGTAGTCCAAAAAGGCCTACGATATGGCATAGTACTGTTCATCACTTCAGAAGCCTTCTTCTTCCTTGGTTTCTTCTGAGCATTCTTCCACTCTAGCCTAGCCCCCACCCCAGAACTCGGAGGACAGTGACCACCCGTTGGAATCAAACCCCTAGACCCAATAGACGTCCCCCTTCTAAACACTGCCATCCTACTAGCTTCAGGTGTAACAGTGACATGAGCCCACCACAGCATCACAGAAGCAAACCGAAAACAAGCCATCCAAGCTTTAACCCTAACAGTCCTCCTAGGCTTCTACTTTACCGGCCTCCAAGCCATAGAGTACTACGAAGCCCCATTCTCCATCGCAGACGGAGTCTACGGCTCAACATTCTTCGTCGCCACAGGATTTCACGGCCTACACGTAATTATTGGATCTACATTTCTCCTAGTATGCCTCTTTCGCCTAATTAAATTCCACTTCACATCAAACCACCACTTCGGATTCGAAGCAGCAGCATGATACTGGCACTTCGTAGACGTTGTATGACTTTTCCTCTACATTTCCATCTACTGATGAGGATCTTGCTCTTCTAGTATATTCATTACAATCGACTTCCAATCCTTTAAATCTGGTTTAAATCCAGAGAAGAGCAATGAACATAATCACATTTATAATCGCCCTCTCCCTAACCCTAAGCATCGCCCTAACCACCCTAAATTTCTGACTAGCCCAAATAACCCCCGACTCAGAAAAATTATCCCCATACGAATGTGGATTCGACCCACTTGGATCTGCTCGACTACCATTCTCAATCCGCTTCTTCCTAGTAGCCATCCTATTCCTATTATTTGACTTAGAAATCGCCCTCCTACTCCCCCTACCATGAGCAACACAACTCCAATCCCCAACAACCACACTAACTTGAACCTCCATCCTAATCCTCCTCCTAACCTTGGGCCTCGTATATGAATGAATCCAAGGAGGATTAGAATGAGCAGAATAACAGGAAGTTAGTCTAACTAAGACAGTTGATTTCGGCTCAACAAATTATAGTACTCACCCTATAACTTCCTTCATGTCTCACTTACACCTAAGCTTCTACGCAGCATTTACTTTAAGCAGCCTAGGCCTAGCCTTCCACCGAACACATCTAATCTCCGCCCTACTCTGCCTGGAAAGCATAATACTATCTATATACATTGCCCTAGCCATATGACCTATCCAAACACAAACACCATCCTCTACCATGCTACCCATCCTTATGTTAACATTCTCTGCTTGCGAAGCAGGAGCAGGACTGGCACTACTAGTAGCCTCCACCCGAACTCACGGCTCCGATCATCTCCACAACTTCAACCTCCTACAATGCTAAAAATCATCATCCCAACTATCATACTTCTACCCATAGCCCTCCTCTCCCCATGCAAGCATCTATGAACCAACATCACTGCACACAGCCTATTAATCGCTGCCATTAGCCTCCAATGACTAACACCCACATACTACCCCAGCAAGACCCTAACCCTTTGGACCTCAGTAGATCAAATTTCCTCCCCCCTGCTGGTCCTATCATGCTGACTACTACCCCTCATATTTATAGCAAGCCAAAACCACCTAGAACAAGAACCAGCAATCCGCAAACGAATCTTTGCTACAACACTGATCCTAGCACAACCAGCCATCCTCCTGGCCTTTTCAGCCTCAGAACTTATACTATTCTACATTGCATTTGAAGCTACCCTAATCCCGACTCTAATCCTCATTACACGGTGAGGTAACCAACCAGAACGACTAAGTGCAGGCATCTACCTCCTATTCTACACCTTAGCCAGCTCACTTCCATTACTAATCGCTATCCTCCACTTACATAACCAAATCGGCACTCTCTACTTCCCAATACTCAAACTCTCACACCCACAAATTTCAACCTCCTGAACGGGCTTAATATCAAGCCTAGCTCTCCTAATAGCCTTTATAGTTAAAGCCCCTCTATACGGACTACATCTCTGACTACCAAAAGCCCACGTAGAAGCCCCTATCGCCGGATCCATGCTACTAGCCGCCCTGCTTCTAAAACTAGGAGGATACGGCATCATACGAATTACCCTACTAGTGAACCCATCAACAAACAACTTACACTACCCCTTCATTACCCTGGCCTTATGAGGAGCCCTAATAACCAGTGCCATCTGCCTACGACAAATAGACCTAAAATCACTAATCGCATACTCATCCGTCAGCCACATAGGGCTGGTCGTAGCCGCAACTATAATCCAAACTCAATGAGCATTCTCAGGTGCAATAATTCTAATAATCTCACACGGACTAACCTCTTCAATACTATTTTGCCTAGCCAACACAAACTATGAACGAACCCACAGTCGAATCCTCCTGCTAGCCCGAGGCCTACAACCCCTCCTACCTCTAATAGCCACCTGATGACTTCTAGCCAACCTAGCAAACATAGCACTCCCTCCCACAATCAACCTAATAGCAGAACTAACCATCGTAATCGCCCTGTTTAACTGATCCTCCCTAACACTAATCCTAACAGGAGCCGCAATCCTCCTAACAGCCTCATACACACTATACATACTCATAATAACACAACGAGGCACCCTGCCATCCCACATCACATCCATCCAAAACTCCTCCACACGAGAACACCTACTCATAGCACTACATATAATCCCCATAGCCCTCCTAATCCTCAAACCCGAACTTATTTCCGGCGCCCCAATATGCAAGTATAGTTTCAACCCAAAACATTAGACTGTGATTCTAAAAATAGAAGTTAAACTCTTCTTACCTGCCGAGGGGAGGTCAACCTACAAGAACTGCTAACTCTTGCATCTGGGTATAAAACCCCAGTCCCCTTACTTTCAAAGGATAATAGTAATCCAATGGTCTTAGGAACCACCCATCTTGGTGCAAATCCAAGTGAAAGTAATGGACCTACCACTAGTCCTGAACACATTTATACTATTAACCCTAGCAACCCTATCCACCCCCATTATCTTCCCATTACTCTCAGATAACCTCAAAAACACTCCTATCACCATCACAAACACAGTAAAAACTTCCTTCCTAATCAGCCTCATTCCTATAACAATCTACATCTATTCGGGGACAGAGAGCTTAACCACCCTATGAGAATGAAAATACATCATAAGCTTCAAAATCCCTATTAGCCTAAAAATAGACTTCTATTCCCTCACATTCTTCCCAATCGCCCTATTTGTATCCTGATCAATCCTACAATTCGCAACATGATACATAGCATCAGACCCCTACATTACAAAATTCTTTACTTACCTACTATTCTTCCTAATCGCAATACTCATCCTAATCATCGCCAACAACTTCTTCATCCTGTTCATTGGCTGAGAAGGAGTCGGAATCATATCCTTCCTCCTGATCAGCTGATGACACGGACGAGCAGAAGCTAACACCGCCGCCCTCCAAGCCATCCTGTACAACCGAATCGGAGACATCGGCCTTATCCTATGCATAGCATGACTAGCTTCCACTCTAAACACCTGAGAAATCCAACAAATCTCTATACCATCCCAAACCCCCACACTCCCCCTACTAGGCCTTATCCTCGCCGCAACGGGTAAATCCGCCCAATTTGGCCTACACCCATGACTCCCAGCCGCTATAGAAGGCCCAACTCCTGTATCCGCCCTACTCCACTCCAGCACTATAGTAGTCGCTGGGATCTTCCTACTTATCCGAACCCACCCACTATTCAACAACAACCAAACAGCTCTCACCCTATGTCTATGCCTAGGGGCCCTATCCACTCTATTCGCATCCACCTGTGCCCTTACCCAAAACGACATCAAAAAGATCATCGCCTTCTCCACCTCAAGCCAACTAGGCCTCATAATAGTAACAATCGGATTAAACCTCCCCCAACTAGCCTTCCTCCACATTTCAACCCATGCATTCTTCAAAGCCATACTATTCCTATGCTCTGGTTCCATTATCCACAGTCTTAACGGCGAACAGGACATTCGAAAAATAGGAGGCCTCCAAAAACTACTACCAACAACTACCTCATGCCTAACCATCGGCAACCTAGCCCTAATAGGAACTCCATTCCTAGCAGGATTCTACTCAAAAGACCAAATTATTGAATGCTTAAACACATCCTACCTAAACGCCTGAGCCCTCCTACTAACCCTACTAGCTACAGCCTTTACCGCAGTATATACAATCCGCATAACCATACTCGTCCAAGCTGGGTTCGTACGTATCCCCCCACTAACACCAATAAACGAAAACAACCCCGCAGTAATCTCGCCAATTACCCGCCTAGCACTAGGAAGTATCACTGCAGGATTCCTCATCACCTCATTCATCCTACCAACAAAAACTCCGCCCATAACAATACCCCCATACATCAAATTCACTGCCATAATTGTCACAGTCCTAGGAATCCTTATAGCCCTAGAAATATCAAAAATAACACAAACCATAATCCTCACAAAACAAGGCCCTCTCTCAAACTTTTCTACATCACTGGGATACTTCAACCCCCTAACACACCGCTTCAGTACAACAAACCTACTAAGCGCAGGCCAGAACATTGCCTCCCACTTAATCGACCTCTCTTGATACAAACTATTCGGCCCAGAAGGACTAGCCAACTCACAAACAATAGCAGCTAAAGCCGCCACCACCCTCCACTCCGGACAAATCAAAGCCTACCTAGGATCCTTCGCCCTCTCCATCCTCATCATTCTCATATCCATACACAGAACACTAATGGCACTCAATCTTCGTAAAAATCACCCACTATTCAAAACCATCAACGACGCCCTAATCGACCTCCCCACACCATCAAACATCTCAGCTTGATGAAACTTCGGATCCCTGCTAGGCATCTGCCTAATCACTCAAATCGTTACAGGCCTACTGCTAGCTACACATTACACAGCAGACACCTCCCTAGCCTTCAACTCAGTCGCTCACATATGCCGCAATGTCCAATTCGGCTGACTAATCCGAAACCTCCACGCAAACGGAGCCTCCTTCTTCTTCATCTGCATCTACCTACACATCGGCCGAGGATTCTACTACGGCTCATACCTAAACAAAGAAACCTGAAACGTAGGAGTTATCCTCCTCCTAATTCTAATAGCAACCGCTTTCGTAGGGTACGTCCTTCCTTGAGGACAAATATCCTTCTGAGGGGCTACAGTAATTACCAACCTATTTTCAGCAATCCCATACATTGGCCAAACACTAGTAGAATGAGCCTGAGGAGGATTCTCAGTAGACAACCCAACTCTAACCCGATTCTTCGCCCTACATTTCCTATTACCATTCCTCATCGTAGGCCTCACACTAGTCCACCTAACCTTCCTACACGAAACAGGATCAAACAATCCACTAGGAATCCCAGCAGACTGCGACAAAATCCCATTCCACCCATACTACTCCACAAAAGATATCCTAGGATTTGCACTCATACTCATCCTACTAGCCTCCCTAGCCCTATTCTCCCCTAACCTTCTAGGAGACCCAGAAAACTTCACACCAGCCAACCCACTAGCCACACCACCCCACATTAAACCGGAATGATACTTCCTATTTGCATACGCCATCTTACGCTCCATCCCCAATAAACTCGGAGGAGTACTAGCTCTAGCCGCCTCCGTCCTAGTCCTATTCCTAGTCCCACTTCTTCACACATCAAAACTACGCTCACTTACCTTCCGACCCATCTCACAAGTTCTGTTTTGAGCCCTAGTCGCCAACCTACTTATCCTAACCTGAGTAGGAAGCCAACCAGTCGAACAACCATTCATCATCATCGGCCAACTAGCCTCCCTGTCCTACTTCACAATCATCCTAGTCCTGTTCCCAATTGCAGCCGTACTAGAGAACAAAATACTAAACCTCTAACACACTCTAATAGTTTATAAAAACATTGGTCTTGTAAGCCAAAGATTGAAGATTATACCCCTTCTTAGAGTTACCAAATCAGAAAGAAAGGAATTAAACCTTCCTCACCAACTCCCAAAGCTGGTATTTTCAACTAAACTACTTTCTGACTACAACCCCTCCTCCCACCAATCCTAGACAGCCCGAATAGCCCCCCGAGATAAACCTCGCACAAGCTCTAGCACCACAAACAAAGTCAACAACAAACCTCACCCTCCAATCAAAAGCAGCCCCGCCCCCCATGAATATAGCACAGCCACCCCACTAAAATCTAACCGAACTGAAGACAACCCCCCACTATCCACTGTCCCCCCATCAATCAGAGACCCAACCCCTCCTCACACCACAACCCCCACCACCACAACCACACACATCCCCAAACCATACCCAACAACCCCTCAATCCGCTCAACCCTCAGGATAAGGCTCCGCCGCCAAAGACACCGAATACACAAACACCACCAACATACCCCCAAGATACACCATAACTAACACCAATGACACAAAAGAAACCCCTAAACTAACCAATCAACCACACCCAGCAACAGACGCCAAAACCAACCCTACCACCCCATAATAGGGAGAAGGGTTGGAGGCAACTGCTAGCCCCCCCAAAACAAAACATACCCCTAAAAATAAAACAAATTGCATCATAAATTCCTGCCCGGCCTCTCTCCAGGATCTGCGACCTGAAAAGTCGCTGTTATAGAAATTTAACTACAAGAACCCCCCCCCCCCTTCCCCCCCCACATGTTTTTCTCATGTTTTATAGGGTATGTACTCTCTGCATCGGGTATTTTTGCCCCATCAGACACTACTATAATGTAGGATACTCCACGCCATACGGGTATGCTATGCCAATTTAACTCAAACATTTAGCCCAAAGAGATAATTTTCCTGATTTTCCGGGTCTAGGAACATCTTCGTTTCAGGGACATGACAACCCAAGTGATCCTACCTTTGGCCAAAGCCGCCGGCGTTGCTTAAGATCGGAACTCCTAACTTATACTTAAAACTCACAACTTATACGGATAACGTCACAGTACGCCTTTGAATTCTCCTAGTCAGTTGAATTCGCCCACCTCCAAGGTACTATTCCCTTCCAAACCCTTTCAGGAACTCACAAGCCAGAGAACCTGGTTATCTATTGATCGTGTTTCTCACGAGAACCGAGCTACCCCGTGTTAGTTCTACCTTCGGTTATTGGCTTCAAGGCCATAACTTCCCCCTACACCCTAGCCCAACTTGCTCTTTTGCGCCTCTGGTTCCTATCTCAGGGCCATAACTTGATCCATTCCTTTTTCCTCGCTCTTCACAGATACAAGTGGTCGGATGAATACTCCTCCCTCTATCTCGTAATCGCGGCATTCCGACCGTCCTGCGCTTTGACTCTGGGGGGTCCTTTCAATAAGCCCTTCAAGTGCGTAGCAGGAGATATCTTCCTCTTGACATGTCCATCACATGTGCGCCTGACTATCGTTCACCGAAACCCCTTAATTTGTCATGGTTTCATCGTATAAGCCGTCGCTTACTCGGATACTGATGCACTTTGACCCCATTCGTTAGGGGGCGCTATTTACCCATTAAGCAATAGATAATGCAATGGTTACCGGACATAATTACTTTATTTACCCTTACCAGAAACTTCTACCTAAACCCTTATTTTTACGCGTTTTATGCGTTCGTTTCTTTTTTTCTTTACATTTTTCATTTAATTTATCAAAAAATTTAAGTAAACTTCCCTACAAAAAATAAGAACCCAATTGCCATTATATTAACAACAAACATTCCTCTATTTTACCCCCACCAACCAAATCAACGATCAAAACATTTTTTTCTTTTTCTCCCCCATAAACAACCACCATCTCCCTAAAAAATCAACCCCAATTAAAACAAAACAAAAACAAACACCATACCAATCC